GCGTTCTGAGTGAGTTATTTCAGCTCCATGCTTTCTTTCCTTTGAATCAAAAGATTTCATTTTAGAAAGAATCATGCGGATATTTTTTTTATCGATATTCTTGATTAGTAATCAGGAAATTTCTATCAAACAAAATAAAAAACAAAATGAAAAGAGTGAATTCTTTCTCTTTTTTCTGTAAAATTAGGCAAGTGGGCTTATTTACACTTTTGATTTATATATTTATTATATACTTACTGAAGTATGTTCTATATTTTCTATATTTCAATTTATTTATATAAATATTATTATTTAATTATTTAATAATATTTATTATTAAATAATTATTATTATTCATAATTATTCTATTTGGTTTTATTTAATATATTATAGGTATATTAGTATATATACTCCCTATTCGATCTACTCTTTATATAGCTTAGTTCGATCTATTCTTTATATATCTTAGTATATATACCATACTCTTAGATATTCCTTATTATTGTATATACTCAATATTCACTTAGGTATAATTATATATGAATTAGAAGATATTTTGTTAACAATATAACAATAAATAACAGGTACAAATTTTAAATTGAGGTACCCATTCTATGACAACTTTCAGCAACTTACCCTCTATTTTTGTGCCTTTAGTAGGCTTAGTATTTCCGGCAATTGCAATGGTTTCTTTATCTCTTCATGTTCAAAAAAACAAGATTTTTTAAATATGATGGGGTCAAATCTTATCTAGTTTTCTTTTTTTTTTTTTCAAGACTTAGACTTACTTGGATCATAGCACAAATATCTATTTTAGTTGAATATGGTATAAACGTGCGGCTTCCTACGAGCATAAGCTCGTATATATGTGTAAACACGCTATATGAGTAAACGAATTCTAACTATTTGAAAATAGATTGGTATCGGGATTCATTTCTGAAATATAAAGTAAATATATCTATATGTATGTGGATATCTATAAGAAATCATATGAAAGTGAAAGGGATGTTATTATTTTAGTTTAGATCTAAGCAATTCGATGAATTACTACTAAAGTAAAGGTTCGCATCATAATAGTGCTAGTTGATGAGGTTTACTTCGGAAACAAAAAATGAAAGTCAAATTTTGGTTACTCCCCAATTCCAATAAAATGCAACTAGATCGAGTATAGTATGAGTTGGCGATCAGATCGTATATGGATAGAACTTATAGCAGGATCTCGAAAAACGAGTAATTTCTGTTGGGCCTTTATCCTTTTTTTAGGTTCATTAGGGTTTTTATTGGTTGGAACTTCTAGTTATCTTGGTAGGAATTTTATATCTTTATTTCCCTCTCAGCAAATTATTTTTTTTCCACAAGGAATTGTGATGTCTTTCTATGGAATCGCGGGTCTTTTTATTAGCTCCTATTTGTGGTGCACAATTTTGTGGAATATAGGTAGTGGTTATGATCGATTCGATATAAAAGAAGGAATAGTATGTATCTTTCGTTGGGGATTTCCTGGAAAAAATCGTCGCATCCTCCTCCGATTCCTTATGAAAGACATTCAGTCTATCAGAATAGAAGTTAAAGAGGGTATTTATGCTCGTCGTGCCCTTTATATGGAAATCCGAGGCCAGGGGTCTATTCCCTTGACTCGTACTGATGAGAATTTGACTCTACGAGAAATTGAGCAAAAAGCTGCTGAATTGGCCTATTTCTTACGTGTACCAATTGAAGTATTTTGAAAAAAAAAAAAAGAAATGAACTGAAGAATGAATGCTTTCTTAGCAAAAGGGAAAAACTCAAGAATTTCATTTCTCTTTTTTTATAGCATAACTTAATCGAAGTTTCTTCAGAACGCTGATTCGAGCAAAAAGCAAACGTCCATGGAACAATTATCAAAGGAAATAGTTTTTGTCCATAAAAATGTTTTTTTTTTTCGAAATTTTTAATATCTTGATAGACCGGGGGTTCTTTCGTTTCGAAACCCAAAAATATTCATTATTTGAAGTGGCTCTTTTGTGCATTTCTCGAAAGGAGACAATTGTTTCGAATTTAAGCAATTGATATATTTGGAAACAATATAGAATAGTTTTTATATTTCTTCTTCAAATTCGAATTTGAAGTGGACTCTTTCTTACTTTCTTATTCGATATTCTGTAATTGTTTTTTTTTTTGTATTCTTTCTAAATTCAAGGAAAAGACTAACCACTGTACTGAATCACAAATAAAAAACAGGGAATAGATTCATGGGCTCGATAATTTCTAATGGAATAGAACTGATGCTTGATAGAAATATTAGTATCGTATAGAGTCGACGAATGAGGTGAATTCATTTCAAAATTCACAGACGAAAAAATGGCAAAAAAGAAAGCATTCATTTCACTTCTATATCTTGCATCTATAGTATTTTTGCCCTGGTGGATCTCTCTCTCATTTAATAAAAGTCTGGAATCTTGGGTTACTAATTGGTGGAATACTAGGCACTTCGAAATTTTTTTGAATGATATTCAAGAAAAGAGTATTCTAAAAAAATTCATAGAATTAGAGGAACTTTCCCTCTTGGACCAAATAATAAAGGAATACCCGGAAACACATTTACAAAAGTTTTACATCGGAATTTACAAAGAAACGATTCAATTGATCAAGATACACAATGAGGATCGTATCCATACGATTTTCCATTTCTCAACAAATATAATCTCTTTCGGTATTCTAAGTGGTTATTCTATTCTAAGTAATGAAGAACTTCTTGTTCTTAACTCTAGACTTCAAGAATTCCTATATAACTTAAGCGACACAATAAAAGCTTTTTCTATTCTTTTATTAACTGATTTATGTATAGGATTCCATTCGCCCCATGGTTGGGAACTAATGATTGGCTTGGTATACAAAGATTTTGGATTTGCTCATAATGATCAAATTATATCCGGTCTTGTTTCTACTTTTCCAGTCATTTTAGATACAATTTTAAAATATTGGATCTTTCGTTATTTAAATCGTGTATCTCCGTCACTTGTAGTGATTTATCATTCAATGAATGACTGAAAAATAATCGACTGATTAAATTATCATGTTTGTTGCTTTGTACATAAGCAGTCAAAATTGTAATTTTTCGTTCTACCTATCCAGGGGATTCCTTCAATATTCAATATTTCAGTAAATTTTTTTTAGTAAATAGCAGAATCATAGATAAGGAACTATACTAGTGACTTATCTAATTTTATTGTAGAAATTTTTGGGATCAATGATTAGACCATGCAAACTAGAAATACCTTTTCTTGTATAAAGGAAGAGATTACTCGATCCATTTCCGTATCGCTCATGATATATATAATATCTCAGACGCCTATTTCAAATGCGTATCCCATTTTTGCACAGCAGAATTATGAAAATCCACGAGAAGCCACTGGCCGTATTGTATGTGCCAATTGCCATTTAGCTAACAAGCCCGTGGATATCGAGGTTCCACAAGCAGTACTTCCAGATACTGTATTTGAAGCAGTTGTTCGAATTCCTTATGATCTGCAACTGAAACAAGTTCTTGCTAATGGTAAAAGGGGAGCCTTGAATGTAGGGGCTGTTCTTATTTTACCCGAGGGATTTGAATTAGCCCCTCGCGATCGTATTTCACCCGAGATTAAAGAAAAGATAGGCAATCTGTCTTTTCAAAATTATCGTCCCACGAAAAAAAATATTCTTGTGATAGGTCCTGTTCCTGGTCAGAAATATAGTGAAATCACTTTTCCTATTCTTTCCCCGGACCCCGCTACTAAGAAAGATGTTCACTTCTTAAAATATCCCATATACGTAGGCGGGAACAGAGGAAGGGGTCAGATTTATCCCGACGGGAGCAAGAGTAACAATAATGTTTATAATGCTACAGCGACGGGTGTAGTAAGCAAAATCGTACGAAAAGAAAAAGGGGGATACGAAATAACCATAGCGGATGCATCAAATGGGCGTCAAGTGGTTGATATTATCCCTCCAGGACCAGAACTTCTTATTTCAGAGGGTGAATCCATCAAACTTGATCAACCATTAACAAGTAATCCTAATGTGGGTGGATTTGGTCAGGGGGATGCGGAAATAGTACTTCAAGACCCATTACGTGTACAGGGCCTTTTGCTCTTCTTAGCATCTGTTATTTTGGCACAAATCTTTTTGGTTCTTAAAAAGAAACAGTTTGAGAAGGTTCAATTGTCCGAAATGAATTTCTAGATCCGCGTATTTATCAACAGCGAGTTCTAAAAAGAACAAAATTTTTATTGGCAAAGGATTCTAAGAGGGATTGTTGGCCTTCTTAGTTTTTGACACAAGAAAGGGAATTTTCCACAGACCTTTCTTGTGTCAAAAACTAATGATTCTTGATCCGCTCGTCAAAGATTCCTATTCGTAGTTTCCCTTTTTTTCTAGGTTTATCATAACCTTTTTTTTTTCGATTTATTACATAAATAAAATAAGTATTAGTAGTGGACAAACAAAAAATATAGGAAAATTTATTGAGCAAATAGAACTTTTTCACTAAACTTATAAAAAAAAAATTCAATTTTTATTAGATATTAAAAAAATTTATTAGATATTAAAATAAATAGGGGCAAGGTTCTATTATTAATATAGAAACAAAAAGTTTGCATGATATCTGATTGATAGAAAAGAAATAGAAAATATATAAATGCAAATCTATATTAATATAGAATTATATATTGTGTTGTTATTGTGTCATCCAAAAAGGGCAAATCGAGCGATTCCTTTTTCAATTTTGAAGATACTATCGAGGAACAGATGTTCTGAATCAAGTAATGAAGTTAATTTTCTAAAAACATCTTAAAAAAGTGAAATTGAAATATCAGAAAAAGTGATCCATTTTTTTTTTATCATTTCTACGAATAAAATATTATGATTATTAAGATAAGAGCTCAACGGACCTACCCCTCTTTCTTTGTCTTATTCGAGGGGGATTCCGTTGAGTTCTTACGCTTTCATATCATGTCTACAACTAAGTTCACCCGATTACTAAATACTAAAGGGATGAACCT